TGGATGAAACCACACCGAAAAATGCCATTGCCAAAAAGTGACAAGGTAAAATTTCCATTTCTTCATGAAAATCAATGTCCCTTTTGAAGCCAGAATGGATCTTTTTTGATACCTAATATAATGCATGAAAGGTTCCTTGACCAACCGCAGGTTTGCCCCCAAATCCTTAATCTTAACAAAGACGTTCACAAGACGTTCTATTTTTATATAGAAATAGATTCGTTCAAGAAAAACTCCAGAAGATGTTGATCGTAAATGAAAAGATTGGTTACGTAGAAAGACGAAAATGGATTCATATTCACATACGTGAGAATTATATAAGAATAAGAATAATCTTTTATTTTTTTTTGAAGAAGGGGAACTGGCTTTCTTTGGAATAAGAAGACTATTCCAATTACAATATTCATTGAGAAAGACTCGTAATAAATGCAAGGAGGAAGCATCTTTTACGCAATAGCGAAGGATTTGAACCAAGATTTCCACATGAACAGGGCGAGGTATTACCATATCTAACACAAAATTAAAATGTGAAAAAGTGTCCTCGAAAAAGGGAAATATTGAATGAATTGATCGTAAATTCTGAGATTTTCCTATCTTGTTCGTTTCCCCTTCTAGACAAGATAGGAATTGTAAAGAAAATGGAATTTCGACAATAAAAGCAAACCCCTCTGATATGATTTGAGAATACAAATTCTTGTTGCGCACCCAAAATGGATTTTGGTTAGAATCATTAGGAGAAATCAGAAAATGATTCTGTTGATACAGTCGAGTAATTAACCGTTTCACAATCAGTAAACTGGATTTATTGTCATAACCCAGATTTTCCGACAAAATCAATTTACTCAAAGCACGATTATGAGCAAATGCATAAATATACTCCTGAAAGATAAGTGGATATAGGAAGTCATGTTGTTGAGATCTCTCCAGCTGTAAATATCTTTGGATTTCCTCCATTTGAAATTCGATTTGAATTAAAGGTAGAAGATTGGGGGGGTTATCAAATGATACATAGTGCGATACAGTCAAAACAAGGTATTCTGTAAAAATCGATACCTCGGGGACAGATAAACTTATCAACAGATTCTCTACCCTCTCCTTTTTCCATCCATTTCATTTAATTCGTCTATGTTTATGTTATAGAATAACAAGATGGTTAGAAATCTTTTATTTTTTAAACCGAATCGCTCTTTTGATTTCGGAAAAAACTTTCTTTATCAATATACTGCTTCTTTTACACACGCATCTTCAGTCCATAATGGAGAATGTCAATAGTTAGGATTCATTAAAAAAAAAATAGAATCCACTCGTGGAGTGATAAGTGCTTCCCGTATCAGGCACCAATTTCTTTTTAACGTCTAGTTAGATCGGGAAATTATTCAAATTAAGAACAGAAGCCGGTTGCTTTTTCTTTCTGATAATTAATTGAAGCCACAGGGCTCCTATCCATTTATTCATTCGACCCAACTTTCTTTTGTTCCGTTCCAAGAATTCGAAAAAGGTTTTATACCAATCCGATAAGAATGAAATATCCTCAGAACTCTCCATTGATACGACATGCTATTTTTTCCATTTATTCCCTTTCAGGATCAGTCGCGGTCTTCCAAAGTTTACCAAGGTTACGGACGAATTCGTCACTTCATCCAAATGTGTAAAAGATTCTAGCCGCACTTAAAAGCCGAGTACTCTACCGTTGAGTTAGCAACCCGAAAAAAACAAACATAGATTAAACAAAACCTCAACAAAGGGTGTATAGATACAATCAAATTCAATTAAATTGATTTTAAACAAAGAGAAAAAAATATATTATACAAACTAATCAAACCCTTGAGTTAACAAATCTAACAAAAAAACAGATTTGATAATGGATTCAAAACATAAAAATGAAGTGATTCGATGAAAATACAATTAGATGAAAATACAAGAAATTGTCAGATAAAATAAAAGAAAAAAAAAAAGATACAGCATTGTGAAAATGGATAGAGCATCTCTTATGTTATCTAGCTTTCTTTCAATCAAAAAAACCTCTTGTATCAAAGAAAACATCATTTGAATAAGATAAAGTAACAAAACTATGGGACAAAAATAAATAGACCCGGATCGCTTATCACGATGAATTATATTTGTTCAATACACTGTTGTCAATATAAATGTTGAGAAAAGAATACATTGGAAAAGAGAAATTGCATGAAATAAAATCCTTTTTGAAATCCTTTGAATTTCAATTTAACAATGAAATACAATAATATTCAAAATTGTCTTGGATTGACACTACATATCTAATCTACATAGATAGAATAAAGTATAAATCGAAGAATAAAAAAGGAAGAATTCAAAAAAAAATATCGGATTTTTTAGTCCCTAATGCTAATGTATTTCATCAATCTAAGTGGAATAAGCAAAGTAGATTCCTTGTTCTTGCTTAGTCGAGTTCCAATGAAAACCACACAATTAAATAAAGGAAATGCGGAAATTTGATATTTATAAGATCTATCAATTTGGTCATTCTAGACCATCTAGACCATAAGATTCGACAGAAACTATGATAAATAAATATGAATACGGAAGAAAAAAAGAAAAAGGGGGGCAAGTAGAAAAAAGTTAGACAAAGTTATATACAAGTCGCTACCCCCCCTGGTATTTCTTTAATTGAATTTCATTTGATTAGGCGGAAGTTCCTTAAAAACTGCGGCTTTCTTTAAAAGATTCTGAACAGTTCCCGTGGGTTGAGCACCCCTTTCAAGGAAATAGAGAATAAGAGGAACATTTAAAAAAGTTTGATTCTTCATTGGATCATAAAAGCCCACCCTTCTAAGATCTTTTCCTTCTCTTCGGGATCGAACATCAATTGCAACGATTCGATAGATGGCTCATTGGGATAGATGTAGATGAACAATACCCCCCCTAGAACCGTATAGGAAGTTTTCTCCTCGTACAGCTCGCGAAAAAATGATTTGATTCGAAGTTTTGTCTATATATGCAATTCTAATAAATTAAATGACAAATGCGCCCATAAAATTAATTAGACTATGATTTCAGTCTTTTTTTCTTCCTGAAAATGAAAAATAAACCATTCGTACTCATAACTCAAGTTGGATAACTCTCAAATAGTTCAAAGGAAAAATCTTTAGTCAATTTCATTTATTGAGTCGTCTTTACTCCCTTTTGTTTGTCTCGTTTAAACCATTTCAAATTATATTTGGATTCTTTAGTGCGATCCAGTTATTGAGACGATTGAGACAATTAAAAGGGTGTTTCCTTGTTCTTAGATCCTTTCCTTATTTTTAATCATTGGGTTTAGACATTACTTCGGTGTTTCTTAATTCTTTCAAAATAAAATGGCAGCAACATACCCCCTTTTGATTTCTTTCGATCAAAAAATCCTATGGACAGTCGATTCCCGCGTGATACACTTTGAATCGAAAATTTTGAATCAATTTCAACAAGTTTTGCTTTTGAATTGGAAACTTGCTCGAATTAGATCCTTTCGATTCCTATATATGTTCGATATATTTACGAAGTTGTTCCTCCAATTGATTGGCATTAACCCTAGATCCTTGCCTCCGAGAAATAAATTTTTCTATTCGAGCTCCAGCGTGCACTATTTACAACCGAACAAAAAACGAAGGGTTCGGGTGTAACAGAACAAACAATGTCGAGCCAAGAGCACCCTTATTCCTAGACAAATCAAAAATGGTGGATGTAAAAATCCACAACGGATCGTGTCCTTCAAGTCGCACGTTGCTTTCTACCACATCGCTTCAAACGAAGTTTTACCATAACATTCCTCTAATTTGGAACCGGTATGAAATTGATTCAATTATGGAATCATGAATAGTCACTGGTTCAGCTGTCCATAGACATCGTAATCTAGACTTTTCTTCTATATATGAATATATGATATGTGGAACTATTTTTCTGAAAAAGTCTTAGCAAGACAGCATTTTTAACATACATAAATAATATATAGATCCGAGAAAAAAATAGAAATAGAGAAACGAATAACTTTTTGAATCTGCATCTTCAAGTGACTCAATAGGATAGATTAAACGATTTCTTACTTTTTCAAAGCTTCCGCGTACAAGGAATCTTTCTAATTGAAATTGAAAAGGTTTCCTATTTCTACATCATTATTATTATTAAATGGAATTTGAAGAAAATTGGACAATAAGCATCACCTTTTATCTTCATAGGAGGATCGGTCTTTCTTTTTGAATTGACTCATCACTGATTGAATTTCAAATATAAATTTGAAAGGGGAGGTTCTTCGTATCTATCAGATAGACTGAACAATTGTCACTGTTATAGATATTCTAGATTATCGAATATCTATAATTTAAGTTTAAATAATTTAAGGATTACAAATCTTTTTCACAAAGAACCAACAATTTTCTTGTCATTGAAATAGAATGATACGTAACATTTATATGATTATATTATATGATTGATATGTATTTGGTTTAAGTGGGGTTGAGGAATATTGACTCTTGTGAGAAAGTGAATACAAAGGGATAGGATAAATCACCCCTGCCTCAAGCCTTAAATAGATAATAGATTTCCCATTTTTCATTCGAGTCAAACACGAAATACCTAAATCAAATTAGATTCAAAGAAAAAACATCAGCTCCAAAACATATTTCTATATAATATGGAACTTGATCATTTATTAATGAAATTCGAACAGACACAGATATTAAAATTAATATGGATTAACTCCTACCCACTCCCCTATTTCTTTCTATAGGAATAATGGAGCATAAAAAATGGACTGCGCTGGGACGGAAGGATTCGAACCTCCGAATAGCGGGACCAAAACCCGTTGCCTTACCACTTGGCCACGCCCCATTTCAATTTCTAATCGACACTAAGAAACAATAATATTGGTATTGCTTGTTTGTCAACTCGAGTCCAAATATCTATAGATCCATAGAATCGATTGGTACTAGGATTTTGATACATATAGATATAGAATTCAACTGAATTTATTGATCATTGCATAGAATTCAATTAAGATATTGTATGAAAGTATGATTTCTTCTATCCTCCTTTGAGAATTGGAGGATTTTTGGTTGGGTGGATTCAAAGAAAAAGAAGGGTTTTTGTCTGCCTTACTTACTTTCTTTTTCCTTATATCAAAAACGCAATCAAAATGCAATTATCTCCAATAACAAAATGTCTGTTATGCTTAATATCGTTAGTTTGATCTGTATTTGTATTAATTCTCCCTTTTATTCGAGTAGTTTTTTCTTCGGCAAATTGCCCGAAGCCTATGCTTTTTTGAATCCAATCGTGGATGTTATGCCAGTCATACCTTTGTTTTTTTTTCTCTTAGCTTTTGTTTGGCAAGCTGCTGTAAGTTTTCGATGAGATCCTGAATAATAATATCCTAGAAAATGTATGATTTCCTCGATAAAAAAATTCTAACAATTGAAAAAATAAGATAAGTTTTAGAGTATGAACCCTCGATTCACACGCTGAAATTCGTGTATAGTCGACAAAACCCAGGCTTACCCTCATTTTTGACCCCCTTTCCAGTGAAAGACCCTAACCCTATTAGGGTCTCCCACAATATAATATCTAATTTGGATATAAACCCAAATTTGGGTTAATGAAAAACAAATGAATTTGTGACAATGCATTTCTAGAAAAACCTCATTTCTTTAGGATATGTGGTAGAAAAATAGAAGATCTATTCTCTTTTTTTTTTCAAAAAAACCATCTTGGAGATTGTGTAATGCTTACTCTGAAACTCTTCGTTTATACCGTAGTGATATTTTTTGTGTCTCTCTTTATCTTTGGATTCCTATCTAATGATCCAGGGCGAAATCCTGGACGTGAAGAATAAAATACAGGGGGTTTTCCTTGGTTTTAGTTAATTTGCAAATTTTCTTAGGATTTTATCTATTCTACACGTTTCACTAAGATTTTTCAAATTTGAAAAAAAAACCAAATAAATTCATCAACGGAAACGGAAAGAGAGGGATTCGAACCCTCGGTACGAATAACTCGTACAACGGATTAGCAATCCGACGCTTTAGTCCACTCAGCCATCTCTCCCAATTGAAAAAGATAATTACTACATTACACATAATGTAAAGAATCTTTCTTCTTTCTCTATTCTATTATATATATAGAGATCCATAAATCGGGAATTTCCTTTATCTAAAAGATGGGCTCGACCGCCCGAACAATCGAACTCAAAAAAATCAGCAAGACCCATTTATGTTGATTTTGTTCGAAAGGCCCTTCTTATTCTCATGGCCCGGCCCGGTCAGTACCTAGCCGGGCTCTTTTTTTTGTTCCAACGAATTATAACGAATTATAATGATTTATCTGATATCTGATTTGAAAACAAAAAGACTTTTGTTATTATATTATTATATGCAATTGGATATTTTATATTCAAGCAACAAAAAAAAAGAACAAAGACTATTTACATTCTTTTTCTTGTTATATTTTACCGAACTCAAAAAGAAACTATCGATTCTTCCACAATTTTCATTTTGATCTCCCCGCAAAAAAGTGCAACGTTCTCATTTTGATGATTCTTTGATGATCCTATCTTGCTCATGCTCAACGATCTTGTTCGACAAAAGATCCATTTGTATACAATAATCATATTGTAGCGGGTATAGTTTAGTGGTAAAAGTGTGATTCGTTCTATTAACCGTTAATAGTTAAAGGGTCTTTCGGTTTTATTCATATTCCGACCAAAAACTTTATTTCTTAAAAAGATTTAATCCTTTACCTCTCAATGAGAAATTCGAGAAAAAATACGAATTCTCGTGATTTGTATCCATGCGTCACTTATAAATTGAAAAGTTGGATTATGAAATTGCGAAACATAATTTTGGAATTGGACCAAAAATTCCAATTGAATAAGTATGAGTAAAGGATCCATGGCAGAAGATAGAAAGTCCATTTCGAATCGTAACTAAATCTTCCATTTTTTTTCTAAAGAAATAAATTGGAGCAAAATAGCTATTCAACGACGACTTTGGTTTACTAGAGACATCGACATATTGTTTTAGCTCGGTGGAAACAAAATCCTTTTCCTTAGGATCCTCTCAAATAGAAATAGAGAACGAAGTAACTAGAAAGATTGTTAGAATCACCTTCTTCTAGAAGGATCATCTAGAAAGCGATTCATTTTGTTTGTTTGTATTCAAACAAAAAGCTGACGTAGGTGTTATGGGTATCATTTTGTTCATTTTGTTCACATCTTAGATCTATGAATTTACTCATATTCCATAAAGGAGCCGAATGAAACCAAAGTTTCATGTTCGGTTTTGAATTAGAGACGTTCAAAGCAATGAATTGAACGTCGACTATAACCCCTAGCCTTCCAAGCTAACGATGCGGGTTCGATTCCCGCTACCCGCTTATTTCCTTTTTTCTAAATATTCTATTCGAATTCTATTCTAGAATATAGAAAATCTATTTTAATTACGATTAGTGAATCATTGAATATACAATTCCAAAAAAGATCTCACATATAATCCT